TGTATTCAGATTAAGTTCTTTCCTTTGCATAGAGGATAGAGTTATTTGTCTTAGATTTCCTAGTCTAAGCAAGAGACAATATACCTTGATATTTTCAATGGTTCTTTGGTTCAAAGTCAAATTCCACCTTAATTGAAAAAGAAAATACCTTTTCAGGAACAAATCTATTTCTGCTTCTGTATTGTTTTTGTATTTTTTTTTATTCTTATAGTCTTTTATATTGAATTGCAAATAATTTTCTTCAATCTCTTTAAGGTTTTCTTTATTTGATCTAAGATCTCTTTGGTCTGCAGATTTTTTTTCTTTTTTTTTTGTTAATTCAAAATCAATTTTTTTATTTGACAATGACAATATAGCCCCCTTTTGCTTTCTATTAGTGTTTTTATTTTTATTATCTTTTTCATTTAGATTGAAATTGAAAAGCAGCAATTTGCTTGGTATATCCCATGGTTTCATTTTATATGTATTATAAAGTAGTATAAATTCTGGGAAAAACCAAAGTTTGAAATCCAATATGGAATCACTTAGTTTTTTTTTATTCATTCCCATCCAATCATAAATTTTTTTTTTTTTTTTTAGTGAATTCATTTTTGGATCAATCATAAGAAAAAAACTTTTTTTTTTATCAAAATTTTGAATTATTTGATAATTTTTAGTCCCGGTTTGAGTATTTTTATTACTATTGATATCGATCTTGATCCAAGTTACAATATTGATTGTCTTTCTAAGACAAAAATGGAAAATTTCCCAATCAAAATATTTTCTATCCGTATTTTTTTCCATACTCCTAATATCCTTTTTTATTAAAAAAGGATTAATAGGGCTATCTCCTAATTCAAATATTTCATAAATCTTGTTTTTATGTGTGTTGTAATTATAAGAACTCTCTTTTTTTTGAAATGTTGAGCCATAAATAGACGGCTCCCTTTTATGTTCATAATTAATAAATCTATAGGATAAAAGATTATATCTTTTATATTTTTGAAAATTTTCTTTTTTTTTTTGTAATGAATAGACTTTGTAATAAATTAATTTTTTTTTTTCATAAAAATCCTGTTTGTTTAAATTTTGTTGTTGAATTGTATCACGTTTATTGATTCTATTTCGGCATCTTTGTACTATTAATCTAGACCAGGTAATCGGAGAAAAATTGTATTGATAATGACTTCCTAACCAGCTTTGCCATTGATTTATTGCATAATTTTTAGGTTTCTTTTGTTTTAATTCAGAATAAAATAGTTTTTGTGGTTCAAAATAATTCTTTAGTGAAGTTTTAAGAAACAAAGAAGTTCCATGATATTCAAGAATAGGTCTTAACTTATATAAGTACAAGTTAAGAGCGGGTATTTTTGATAATTTGTAAAAGACATATGCTTGTGACAAGGAGGCTAAATCATAAAAATTATGTGAATTCTTATTAAGAATATTATGAAGCGACTTTTTTCTATTGCAAATAAATTGAATTTTATTTGGTTTCTCAAATCTTGTTTCATTGCTTTGATTATTGGAAATGTATTTTTCCATTTTTTTTTTTTCAATAAAAAGTTGCAGATTTCTTCTACGAATAGTAATGATAGATAAAAAGAAATTCATGTAAATTTTTTCAGTAATTTTTTTTTTTAAAAAATAGAATTTACGAACGACTCGAGTATTTATTCTTTTTAATATTTTTAAAATCTTTTTTTTTGATTTGAATCTTTTAAAATTTAAATTTGTTCTATTATGGCTAATGTTTATTTTAGGAATTCCCTTTTTTTTCTCTTGTTTTATTCTTTCTATTTCATTTCTGATTGTGCTTGTTCTAGCAATTAGATCTTTCATTTTTTTTTCTCTCAGTGAATAATTTATCCAATTTGTAGATTGAATTTGATTAAATGATTCATTAATTTTCTGATTGGGGGTTATTTGAAAATCTTTTTCTTTTTTAGTTTCACTTAATTTAGATACTTTTTTTAATCTAAATAATGGAATTGGATTTAGTTTTGAGAGTTCTTTTATTATTCTTTTTAAAAATAGAATAACTTTAATAAGCCATTTTTTTTTTAAGATATTTAGAAAGGATTTTATCCTTTTTTTAAAAATTATTAGAACTAGAGAGCCTTTTTTTTTGAATTTTCCTATTTTTTTTTTGAATTCCTTAATAATTGGTTCAAAAAAAGAATTTTTTTTTCGAGGAAAACCAAAAGGAAGTTCAGTCTCCATTCCCAAAACTGTTAAAAAACAAAAATCCGATTTTTGATCCTTTTTTTTTATTCGATCTATATGAAAGATCCTTAGCTTAGATCTATGCCAAGGTTTCAGACAAAAAGGGTATAGGACTTTTATCTGAATCCCATCTAGTAACCAATTTTCAGGAAATTCGGTTTCGGATAATTGAACACCATTGTAGGTACATTTAACATACATTTCGTTATTCCATTCCTTAAAATCCTCAGACCACTCGGGAACTTGCAATAATAGTATACGTCCAATATTTTTGGCTATTATTAATGAAGGTAAT